GTACATGAAGCCACGATTCGATAAATATAGCTAAATCTTATTCGATAGGTAAGATCGAATTTAATTCCGTTTTGGAATCAAAGAAAAATATTGAAAATGGCTTTGTGATTTGGAATAAAAGTTTCCCTCTCTATGAACGAAGAGAATAGTCAATTTATTCCTATCTATTCTATGGAATAGCTAGGAACACAAAAATTGAATCGGAAATATCGACAAATTTATGCGGAGTCTAAAGAAAAAAAAAAGTCAACTGTTCCAATTTAATTTCTATCAAATTTAAATATCAGAATAGCGTATATAGTCATGATTCAATAAGTTAGATCCACTTACTTTTTCATTTGTTAATTTCGAATCTTTCCATTCCAACGGATTTTATTCAAAAAATAGAAAATAGGAATATTTGGTGATTCGAGAGACGACTTATCTTATAATTATTCATTATAATGAATAAAAGTTCAACTTTATAACTACAGTTATAATAGAGTATAACTTATTATACTTATACAGTTGTTTACTTTTGACTTTATGACTTTAAAAATATCAACAAACAATATCTCTATTCCCTATCAAATAGAAATATGATGGCCTTTTATGAAAAAACTAAACTAAAAATAAAGCCCCTTATCGGATTTGAACCGATGACTTACGCCTTACCATGGCGTTACTCTACCACTGAGTTAAAGGGGCCCTTTTAGTCAATTCTTGACATAGTCACTATGTATATACATAGAAAATGTATCTATGTACATATATTAGGACGGAAAGATCCTTTTGAATCTAATTTCTAATTAGAATTATTAGATTCTATTGACAATTTCAAAAAACTGTTCATACTATGAACATAAACAGTTGGGCATGTATGCCCCCATCGTCTAGTGGTTCAGGACATCTCTCTTTCAAGGAGGCAGCGGGGATTCGACTTCCCCTGGGGGTAGGGTACTACAAAAGGAAGTTGATCATGAATTAGCAATAAGCCTAAAATAGATTCTTCCTGGGTCGATGCCCGAGCGGTTAATGGGGACGGACTGTAAATTCGTTGGCAATATGTCTACGCTGGTTCAAATCCAGCTCGACCCAATAATTCGCTCATTCGCTATGAGATGAAGATATTTGTCCTCTAGAAATGGCCGATACGCGGAATAAACAAGTCCAATTTTCTGCTATATATTCTCTTATATACTTTCTTTTTTTTATTTGTTTGCTCGATTTAGTTTTTCCGGGAAATTTTGATCATGATAATGATCTAGATTTATATCATGACCTTAAGCTTATTATTAAGCTTAATCTTTAAGTATAAATACTTAATATTAAATTAAAGTATTTATACTTAATAATAAAATAAGGAAGAAGACTCCTTTTCTTTATTGAAAGATTGATTCTCAATCGATTTGAAATAAGGAAAAATGACTAGTAATTCGTGTGGTTTTCACTAAAGTGCATATTCATGTGGATATCAAAATAGTCCTTGCGTCTCTGCTCCAACACGAAAATTGAAATTCGAAATGTTTTGAATCAAATCATAAAAAAAAAATCGATACTCTATACCTCAGTTTCCGGGGATTGTAGTTCAATTGGTCAGAGCACCGCCCTGTCAAGGCGGAAGCTGCGGGTTCGAGCCCCGTCAGTCCCGACGGATCCACTAACCAATAAATAAAATAGATCAATTCCACTTTCCACTTTCTGGGAGATGGAAGACAATAGAATTTCACTCTCAATAGGGATTCTTATTTCTTTTCTTTTTCATTTATTTCTCATCAAAAAAAACCTGAAAATTTTCATTACTTCAGCCAGGACTGATTACTGGGAGAGATATGTGGATTAGTACTAGTATATATAATTTTCCATTTTTTATTGATAAGATCCTATTTAGGATTCCAAGTTTCGAATTCCAAGTCCAAGAGATACCATATGGATTGGGTCTGGTTTTTCAATTTCTTTCGCCTATCTAATGGAATAGAGTCCCATATGCTTTTCGGGAGTACATACACATATAGAATTCGTTTCTTGTACATCTTGTACAATAGACAATTTTTTTTTCTTTTTATTATAGTTATCCTGACAAAATACTTTTCAGATTAATCCTATCTCTCCTTCTGTCTCCGATTTTCCACCATCTCAATCATTAAGACTAACTAATTTCAATTTGAAACATTCTATCTCATTCAAATTACACGTTGAACTTTTCATATATGTGCACTAGTACTAACCTAAGAAAAGAGGGGAGGATATTAATAAAAGAAAGATCAAAGTTGGTTTTTGGGGTTTTGCAACCAATAGAAGTGGAAAAGTGATCAGATGAGACTTCATCAGATGATTGATTGTACAAGGAAGACAGTAGGTTATGAAAAAAAAATAGAATTCCTTATTTATCATTCTATTTTTTTTTTTTTTTTGATTCAGTATGGATAAAAGATCTTCCTATGTTATACTATTCAATTCGCGACGGCGAATTGATATGATAGCTCAGATATTGTTATTCATGATATTAATCCGATTCAATATCATTAAGATGGAATTCATCCCATTGAATTTACAGGCGAAATTCTTATCATCTCTATGGGATTAAATCCCGAGTTATTGCGAAGTAAAAAAAACGATGAGATTATGGAAGTAAATATTCTCGCATTTATTGCTACTGCACTCTTCATTCTAGTTCCTACAGCCTTTTTACTTATTATCTATGTAAAAACGGTCAGTCAAAATGATTAATTTGAATGAGACTTGATTTCTTTGATTAAAATAAAAAAATAGAAAGTCCAATTTCATTTCTTAAATGAGACGAGCAGGCTAGAATTAGCAGTATTCGATGAAATTTTATAGTATGGTAGAAAGATTCATATGTTTCTTTCTACCATACTATCTATTAGATTGGTGTTTTTTTTGTTTTTTGTAGTGTAGAAAGTTGTACTAGAATTGAATTCTATTAAAGTAAAGTAAAGATACCGACTTAATTTAATATAGATCAATCTAGAATATGTATCTTCATATATGTTAGGTATATAGTGATCCCAATTCTATTTTTCTGCTACATCTATTTGATTGATTTGTATTGATTCTGATCAATCCGAAATAATCGAAAGGCAACTCAACTCTTATTTATATTTTACAGTTTGAATTCCTAGATTTCCTATTATTTCAAATAGAAATCCCAGCATCCACCGAAAGAATCAAAGAAAGAAAAATGATATGGGTATGGCCTATATTAATAAAAAACCAACTTAGTAATTTTTTTTTATCATTCCCAAGAACTAAGAAATAAAGTAATTCAATTGATTGACTGGTTGATAAATGATCCAAAGAATTCTATGGTATGGAAATTTCTTCGAATAATAAACCTCATTAATTTGTAATACTTAAACCATGATATGAAATGAGTCGATTTTCGAAAATAAGAAAACAAGTGATAAGTGCCAAATATGCGACTCGCCCAAGTCAAGATCTTATTATGTGTATATCTTGTTGAACAACTACTATGTCTATGTTCTTTCCTCTAGAAAGTACGTATATCCTTAAATATATATTATATTAAATTAATAACAGAACGGCTTTCTCTTGGATGAGGAAAACAAAAGAAAAGGGGTCTCTTGTTCCCCATTCATTGTCCTTGGATAAGAGTCCGTTCGGCGAAATAGAGAATTTAGGAAAAATTCGTTTGAAATAAATTTCCTATCATCTCTATCTCCTTTCAAAATGGAAACATAGGAATTATTGAAATACCTCTTTGATTGACATTTTTTTCTTTAAAAACACTTTGCGGAACGATCTACAAAACAATTTGATACAGTTTGATTCCTCAACTCAAAACTCAATTAGAATTAGTTAAGTAGTCTTTCTAGAGTCCACTTCTTCCCCATACTACAAGTGAAAGGGAAAATGAAAAGACTACCATTAAAGCAGCCCAAGCAAGACTTACAATATCCATGTGAATTATGTCCCCTATCTCTATGAATATGAAGGAATTATTCCATTATTGTTCATTAATAATAGTGAAATCAGTGGTACAGAGTCAAAAAAGGATTTTTATTTCGGACTATTAATTTAATGAACCAATCCAATAAAGACACATACATATAACAAATTCCTATACGATTTTTAACAGTTTATTCGACTCTTGACCAGTGGAAAAGAAGTTCTTTTTGAACTTTTTCTATTCTATAAAAAAAGCCAGTTATCCAATCGAATACCTGAGTACTCAGAGACTCTTTTGATTTGAGTTTGGATACAAAACATATTCCGCTTTTCCACAATTACTAACTACTAATTAGTTAGATATCACCTCCGGCTATCCAATCGAATTCAAGGTCCAGTCAGTAACCAACCCACTAGTAGTGGAAGGTCTATCAAGACCTCTTGATTCTCTTCCATTACTTACTATAATCTTTCCTTAAATCCTAGGCTAAAAAAACTTTCACTTTTCATTTGAGAACCCCAGATGCTTAGAATCAAGTACGTATCAAGAGACCCCGCCTCTCCTTCGGCTGGGGAACAATTCGGTGAGTTATAGATTATATCAGTCAATAAGTGATTTCGAGTCTTTTATTAATAAAAATCAGGCGACACCCGGATTTGAACTGGGGAAAAAGGATTTGCAGTCCTCCGCCTTACCACTCGGCCATGCCGCCAAAACGATACAAAATAGATGAAAATATTACCTCTTTTGGATGGATTACTGAACTTATTTTTTTTTATTGTACTTTCATTTTGAATCCCTTTTCCTTAATTCCCTTCCTACTAAAAAAAATGTTTCCTTTTATTTTGATTGGATCCATACCTTTGCAAATATATAGACTTTCAGTCACAAAAGTAAAAATTCATGATAAAATGGAACCATTAACTATTGACTTGACTGCGAATTCATGAACGATTCTTCGATTTTGATTTCAAATTATGTTTCCCTAATGACATAAGAAAATCCAAATGATAACTACTCAGTATTGCGTCTTTTCAATAAAAAAAAATCTTTATTTTCCTTTACTTTTTTTCATTCTCAATTTCAATTA